GCTGGTGTAGCTTAACTCAAAGCATAACACTGAAGATGTTAAGATGAGCCCTGAAAAGCTCCGCCGGCACAAAAGTTTGGTCCTGACTTTATCGTCAGCTTTAGCCCGACTTACACATGCAAGTATCCGCACCCCAGTGAAGATGCCCTCACCCATCCGTCCGAGGAAGAGGGGCCGGTATCAGGCGCAGTTGACGCCCAAGACGCCTTGCTCAGCCACACCCCCAAGGGAATTCAGCAGTGATAGACATTAAGCAATAAGTGTAAGCTTGACTTAGTTAGGGCTAAGAGGGCCGGTAAAACTCGTGCCAGCCACCGCGGTTATACGAGAGGCCCTAGTCGACGACCCCGGCGTAAAGAGTGGTTATGGGGCCCCTTCCTTCTTTACTAAAGCTGAACCTCCCCCAGGCCGTTATACGCTTCCGGAGGATGGAACCCCCCAGACGAAAGTAGCTTTAAACCTCCAACCAGAACCCACGACAGCCAGGGCACAAACTGGGATTAGATACCCCACTATGCCCGGCCTTAAACCTAGGCACCAGACTACAACAGGTGCCCGCCTGGGGACTACGGGCACTAGCCTAAAACCCAAAGGACTTGGCGGTGTTTCAGACCCCCCTAGAGGAGCCTGTTCTAGAACCGATAACCCTCGTTTAACCTCACCACCTCTTGTCAATGCCGCCTATATACCGCCGTCGCCAGCTTACCCTGTGAAGGACTCCCAGTAAGCAAGATGGGCACTCCCCAGAACGTCAGGTCGAGGTGTAGCGGATGGGGTGGGAAGAAATGGGCTACATTATCTGGACCAGATAACCAACGGAAGGTCCTCTGCAACGAGGTCACGAAGGTGGATTTAGCAGTAACGGGGGAATAGAGTGCCCCCTTGAAGCCGGCTCTGAAACGCGCACACACCGCCCGTCACTCTCCCCAACACGACCCCACTCGAGTTAATAACGTGATCCTAATAAAGAGGGGAGGCAAGTCGTAACATGGTAAGTGTACCGGAAGGTGCACTTGGAATAATCAGGACGTGGCTGAGATAGTTAAGCAGCTCCCTTACACCGAGCAGACATCCATGCAAGTTGGATCGCCCTGAGCCAAACTGCTAGCCCGACTACTCAGGCCGAAATTAACCAATACTCAGCCAGCCACAACGTCAACACACCCATTAAATCATTTTTCCCCCCTAGTACGGGCGACAGAAAAGGACCACCCCGGAGCTATAGACAAAGTACCGCAAGGGAATGCTGAAAGAGTTGTGAAATAGTTCGATCAAGCAGAAAACAGCAGAGATTACATCTCGTACCTTTTGCATCATGATCTAGTTAGTACATTTAAGCGAAGCGCCCTCTAGTTTATCCCCCCGAAACCAGACGAGCTACCTCGGGACAATTTTATAGAATGCACCCACCTCTGTGGCAAAAGAGGAGGGAAGATCCCCAGGTAGAGGTGAAAGGCCTACCGAGTCTAGTTATAGCTGGTTGCCTGGAAAATGAATAGAAGTTCAGCCCCCTAAACCCCCTAGCCAACATAGGACCCCTTAACGCAGGCAACGGGCGAAGTAGGGGAGTTAGTCAAGAGAGGTACAGCTCTCCTGACCAAGGAAACAACCTGCCAAGGAGGTCGAGGAATAAAGTTATCAAAGGCAAGGGGTTTTGGTGGGCCTAAAAGCAGCCACCCCAGCAGAAAGCGTTACAGCTCAGACCCCCTCACGCCTAATATACCATTAAGTTCTCCCCAGCCCCCCCCCTTACCAGGCCTTCCCATGCAAACATGGAAGAGAAGATGCTAGAACGAGTAACAAGAAGAACGAACTTCTCCCCGCACATGTGCTAGCCGGATCGGACCTACCACCGGCATATAACGAACCCAACACCAGAGGGCAGCACGTCCCTCACTACGTTTATCAAGAAAAGAGAGTGCCTCTTATCGTTGACCCCACACAGGAGTGCCTACGGGAAAGACTTAAAGGGAGAAAAGGAACTCGGCAAACCAAAACCTCGCCTGTTTACCAAAAACATCGCCTCCTGCCCTCACACCATAGGAGGTCCCGCCTGCCCTGTGACCCAAAGTTTAACGGCCGCGGTATTTTAACCGTGCAAAGGTAGCGCAATCAATTGTCTTTTAAATGAAGACCTGTATGAATGGCATCACGAGGGTTTAGCTGTCTCTTTTCCCCAGTCAGTGAAACTGATCTGCCCGTGCAGAAGCGGGCATACCCCCACAAGACGAGAAGACCCTATGGAGCTTTAGGCGCCCGCTAACCGCAAATAGCGGCCTCACCCCTAATTGTCGCGGTTCTATGCAAAGCGCCTTCGGTTGGGGCGACCACGGGAGATAGCAAAGCTCCCGAGAGGAAAGGGCTTTTAGCCTGAAGCTCAGAGAGACATCTCTAGGCCGCAGAACATCTGACCTTGAATGATCCGGCTACTGCCGATCAACGGACCAAGTTACCCTAGGGATAACAGCGCAATCCCCTCCCAGAGTCCATATCGACGAGGGGGTTTACGACCTCGATGTTGGATCAGGACATCCTAATGGTGCAGACGCTATTAAGGGTTCGTTTGTTCAACGATTAAAGTCCTACGTGATCTGAGTTCAGACCGGAGTAATCCAGGTCAGTTTCTATCTGTAAAGCCACCCCTCCTAGTACGAAAGGACCGGAGTGGTGAGGCCCCTGCCCCCGGTAAGCCTCCCCCTGACCCTATGACTTCAACTAAATAGGACAAAAGGGGGCCAACCTGCAGCCCCAGATAAGGGCCAAGCTGGAGTGGCAGAGCCCGGTAATTGCTAGGGTCCTAAGACCCCTCCTTCAGAGGTTCAATTCCTCTCTCCAGCTATGCTAGACGTTTTAATTGCCCACGTCCTCAGCCCCTTAACCTACATTGTCCCCGTCCTCTTAGCCGTTGCATTCCTTACCCTCGCCGAACGCAAGGTGTTAGGTTATATGCAACTCCGGAAGGGTCCCAACGTTGTGGGGCCTTACGGCCTCCTCCAGCCCATCGCCGATGGCGTGAAGCTATTTATTAAGGAGCCCGTCCGACCCTCCGCTTCTTCGCCTTTCCTCTTTCTCGCCACCCCTACCCTAGCTCTCACTCTGGCCCTCACCCTCTGGGCCCCCCTACCCCTGCCCTACCCTGTCACAGACCTAAGCCTGGGCATGCTCTTCATCCTTGCCTTGTCGAGCTTAGCTGTCTACTCCATCCTAGGCTCGGGATGGGCCTCTAATTCCAAATATGCTTTGATTGGAGCACTACGAGCCGTAGCTCAAACCATTTCCTACGAAGTGTCCCTAGGTCTTATCCTTCTTGCCACGATCATGTTCACGGGGGGTTTCACCCTCCCCATGTTCAGCACTGCCCAAGAGGCCGTTTGGCTCTTGGCCCCAGCGTGGCCCCTGGCCGCCATGTGATATGTCTCTACCTTGGCCGAGACCAACCGTGCCCCCTTTGACCTCACCGAAGGCGAGTCCGAGCTCGTCTCTGGCTTTAATGTGGAGTACGCGGGTGGCCCCTTCGCCCTGTTCTTCCTAGCCGAGTACGCCAATATTTTATTCATGAATACCCTTTCTGCCATTCTCTTTATAGGGGCTTCTCATATCCCGCACTTCCCCTGATTGACCACCTCCAGCATCATGATCAAGGCTGCCCTCCTCTCTGTTGGCTTCCTCTGGGTTCGAGCATCGTACCCCCGATTCCGGTATGATCAGCTGATGCACCTAGTTTGGAAGAACTTCCTCCCCTTGGCCCTAGCCCTGGTCATCTGACACGTTTCCCTGCCCGTTGGCCTAGCTGGCCTCCCCCCGCAGTTTTAACCACGGGGCCGTGCCTGAGCGCCCAAGGGCCACTTTGATAGAGTGAACCACGAAGGTTAGAACCCTTCCGGCCCCTTAGAAAGGAGGGACTCGAACCCACATCTTAGAGATCAAAACTCCGGGTGATTCCATTACACCACTTTCTAGTAGAGTCAGCTAAAAAAGCTTTTTGGGCCCATACCCCAAACATGTTGGTTAAAGTCCTTCCTCTGCTAATGAGCCCTTACGTGGTTAGCATTCTTATGATAAGCCTAGGTCTGGGGACTGTCTTAACTTTCTCCAGCTCGCACTGACTACTTGCCTGGATGGGCCTGGAAATCAACACCCTCGCCATCATTCCCCTAATGGCCCGGTACCACCACCCGCGGGCAGTCGAGGCCACCACCAAGTACTTCCTTACCCAGTCTGCCGCTGCCGCCGTCATCCTTTTTGCCAGCGTCACTAACGCTTGAATGACAGGGCAGTGAGAGCTTGATGAAATGACACACCCCGCTGCCTCGGCACTTATCCTCTCAGGCCTTGCCCTAAAAGTGGGTCTCGCCCCCCTCCACTTTTGACTCCCAGAGGTCCTCCAGGGCATTTCGCTTCAGACGGGCCTAATTCTTTCCACTTGGCAAAAGCTAGCCCCCCTCTCCCTCCTTATTCAGATCTCGGCCGATGCCCACCCCCACCTTCTAGCCATGTTTGGACTTACTTCAGCTCTCGTGGGGGGCTGAGGCGGTATGAACCAGACCCAACTCCGAAAGATTCTTGCCTATTCCTCAATCGCCCATTTGGGTTGAATAATTATGATTTCCCAGGCCGCGCCCCACTTGACTCTCCTGGCTCTTGTTATTTACATTGTTATGACCACAGCGGCGTTCCTCACACTAACAAACCTTAATGCAACCATGACCGTCACCCTTGCCTCCGCCTGGGCTAAGTCCCCCGCTATGGCGGCCCTAGCTTGCTTAATTCTCCTATCTCTGGGGGGACTCCCACCCCTCACCGGCTTTATACCCAAGTGACTGATTCTGCAAGAACTAACCGCCCAAGGCCTAACGGTCCTTGCCACCGCCGTGGCGCTGGCAGCCCTTTTGAGTTTATACTTTTACCTTCGACTAAGCTACGCGGCAGCCCTAACCCTCTCCCCCCACACCACCCTCTCCACGGCCGCCTGGCGGACCAAGAAAAGCCGACCGACGCTCCCCCTTTCCATCATGATCGTCTTGGCAACCTCTCTTCTTCCCCTGACCCCCACCATTCTCGGGCTTATTAATTAGGAACTTAGGATAGCATTAAGACCCTGAGCCTTCAAAGCTTGTAGCAGGAGTGAAAATCTCCTAGTTCCTGGCCTAAGGCTTGCAGGGGTTTATCCCACATCTTCTGGATGCAACCCAGACACTTTAATTAAGCTAAAGCCTTTCTAGGTGGGAAGGCCTCGATCCTACAATCTCTTAGTTAACAGCTAAGCGCTCAAGCCAGCGAGCATCCAACTACTTTCCCCGCCGCCGGGCAGCGAGGCGGGGAAAGCCCCGGCAGGCGTTAACCTGCGTCTTTAGGTTTGCAACCTAACATGAACTTCACCACAGAGCTGTGATAGAAAGAGGAGTTAAACCTCTATAATTGGAGCTACAATCCACCGCCTGGGCCTTCGGCCATTCTACCTGTGGCAATCACACGTTGATTTTTCTCAACCAATCATAAAGACATTGGCACCCTCTATTTAGTATTTGGTGCTTGAGCCGGAATGGTAGGAACAGCTCTTAGCTTGCTAATTCGGGCTGAACTGAGCCAACCAGGGGCCCTCCTGGGGGACGACCAGATCTACAACGTTATCGTTACCGCACACGCCTTCGTTATAATCTTCTTCATAGTAATGCCTATTCTAATCGGGGGGTTCGGAAACTGACTTGTCCCTCTAATGATCGGGGCACCAGACATGGCCTTTCCTCGAATGAACAATATGAGCTTCTGGCTTCTCCCCCCTTCGTTCCTCCTCCTTCTGGCCTCCTCTGGGGTAGAAGCCGGGGCAGGTACAGGTTGAACAGTCTATCCCCCTCTAGCTGGCAACCTAGCCCACGCCGGGGCCTCAGTCGACCTAACCATTTTCTCCCTCCACTTAGCAGGGATTTCATCCATCCTTGGGGCAATCAACTTCATTACCACTATTATCAACATGAAACCTCCCGCTATCTCTCAGTATCAAACCCCCCTGTTTGTCTGAGCGGTCCTAGTGACGGCGGTTCTTCTTCTCCTTTCCCTTCCTGTCCTGGCCGCAGGAATTACTATGCTCCTCACCGACCGAAACCTCAACACCACTTTCTTCGACCCTGCAGGAGGGGGGGACCCAATCCTTTACCAACACCTATTCTGATTCTTCGGGCACCCTGAAGTATACATTCTTATTCTCCCAGGCTTTGGAATGATTTCACACATCGTAGCCTACTACGCCGGCAAAAAAGAACCATTCGGCTACATGGGCATGGTCTGAGCCATGATGGCTATCGGCCTTCTAGGGTTTATTGTTTGGGCCCACCACATGTTCACAGTGGGAATGGACGTTGACACTCGAGCCTACTTCACCTCAGCAACAATGATTATCGCCATCCCTACTGGTGTTAAGGTATTCAGCTGGCTTGCTACTCTCCACGGGGGGTCGATTAAATGAGAAACGCCCCTACTCTGAGCACTGGGGTTCATTTTCCTATTTACTGTAGGCGGCCTTACGGGAATCGTCCTTGCCAACTCCTCGCTGGACATCGTCCTACACGACACCTACTACGTAGTAGCCCACTTCCACTACGTCCTATCCATGGGGGCTGTATTTGCCATTATGGCCGCCTTCGTCCACTGGTTCCCACTCTTTACGGGCTACACGCTTCACAGCACCTGAACAAAGATTCACTTCGGTGTTATGTTTGTTGGGGTAAATCTTACTTTCTTCCCACAGCACTTCCTAGGGCTGGCTGGAATGCCACGGCGGTATTCGGACTACCCGGACGCCTACACCCTTTGAAACACGGTATCGTCTATTGGGTCACTAATCTCCCTTGTAGCGGTAATCATGTTCCTATTTATTCTATGAGAAGCCTTTGCTGCGAAACGAGAGGTTGCCTCAGTTGAACTGACCGTAACCAACGTAGAATGGCTGCACGGTTGTCCTCCGCCCTACCACACATTCGAGGAACCCGCTTTCGTTCAAGTACAGGCTAAATAACGAGAAAGGGAGGAATTGAACCCCCGTGAGATGGTTTCAAGCCAGCTGCATGGCCACTCTGCCACTTTCTTAAATAAGGTACTAGTAAAACCGATTATCCTGCCTTGTCGAGGCAAAGTTGTGGGTTAAAGCCCCACGTACCTTAACAGAGCTAAATGGCACATCCCTCTCAGCTAGGATTGCAAGACGCGGCCTCCCCTGTAATAGAAGAACTCCTCCACTTCCACGACCACGCCCTAATGATTGTATTCCTTATCAGCACCCTGGTCCTTTATATTATCGTTTCTATAGTTTCCACAAAACTAACCAACAAGTACATCCTTGATTCGCAAGAGATCGAGATCGTTTGAACTGTCCTACCCGCTGTTATTCTCATCCTAATCGCCCTCCCCTCCCTGCGAATTCTCTACCTTATGGACGAGATTAACGACCCCCACCTGACCATCAAAGCCATGGGACACCAATGATACTGAAGTTATGAGTACACTGACTACGAGGACCTGGGCTTTGACTCGTACATAATCCCCACCCAAGACCTCACCCCTGGGCAATTCCGACTTCTGGAAACAGATCATCGCATGGTTGTCCCTATAGAATCCCCCATTCGAGTTCTAGTCTCTGCAGAAGACGTCCTGCATTCCTGAGCTGTACCTTCCCTAGGAGTCAAAATGGACGCAGTGCCAGGTCGACTAAATCAAACCGCCTTCATTGCCTCCCGCCCAGGGGTGTTCTACGGCCAATGCTCCGAGATTTGTGGGGCCAACCACAGCTTTATGCCAATCGTGGTTGAAGCCGTTCCACTTGAACACTTTGAAAACTGATCCTCACTGATGCTTGAAGACGCCTCACTAGGAAGCTAAATAGGGACTAGCGTCAGCCTTTTAAGCTGAAGACTGGTGGCCCCCAACCACCTCTAGTGAAATGCCTCAATTAAACCCCGCCCCCTGGTTCGCAATCCTAATCTTTTCGTGACTCATCTTCTTAACGCTCATCCCGCCCAAAGTTCTAGCCCATAAGTTTAACAATGAACCAACTGTGGCAAGTACCCAAAAAGCCGACACCACTCCCTGAACTTGACCATGATACTAAGCTTTTTCGATCAATTTATAAGCAGCACATATCTAGGCGTCCCCCTTATCGCGCTGGCCATTGCCCTCCCCTGGGTGCTCTACCCAACCCCCTCTGCCCGCTGACTAAACAACCGAGTGATTACCCTCCAGGCTTGGTTCATCAATCGCTTCACACAACAGCTCCTTCTCCCCCTAAACCCGGGAGGCCATAAGTGGGCCGCACTGTTTGCGTCCCTCATAGTCTTCCTTATTACCATAAATATGTTAGGGCTTCTTCCATACACCTTTACCCCTACCACACAACTCTCGTTGAACATGGGTATTGCCGTCCCCCTTTGACTAGCAACGGTTATCATTGGGATGCGAAACCAGCCCACTGCGGCCCTTGGACACCTACTCCCAGAGGGGACGCCAGTTGCCCTAATCCCGGTCCTCATCATCATCGAGACTGTCAGTTTATTTATCCGACCGGTGGCCCTGGGGGTCCGACTTACCGCCAACCTCACTGCCGGCCACCTACTCATTCAACTAATTGCAACGGCTGTTTTCGTACTCCTCCCTATGATGCCCACCGTTGCCATCCTCACTGCCACCGTTCTTTTCCTCCTTACCCTTCTAGAGGTCGCTGTAGCCATGATTCAGGCATACGTCTTCGTCCTCCTTCTAAGCCTCTACCTACAAGAGAACGTCTAATGGCCCACCAAGCACACGCTTTCCACATGGTTGACCCAAGCCCTTGGCCGCTCACCGGCGCAGTCGGAGCCCTCCTCCTAACGTCGGGGACCGCCATTTGATTCCACTTCCACTCCATCACCCTTATACTCATGGGGACCCTACTCACCCTCCTGACTATGTATCAGTGATGACGGGACGTTGTACGGGAGGGCACATTTCAAGGACACCACACCCCTCCCGTTCAAAAGGGACTTCGCTATGGTATGATCCTTTTCATCACCTCGGAAGTTTTCTTCTTTGCAGGCTTTTTCTGAGCATTCTACCACTCTAGCTTGGCCCCCACTCCAGAGCTAGGAGGATGCTGACCCCCTACAGGGATCACCACCCTAGACCCCTTTGAGGTCCCACTTCTTAACACCGCCGTTCTTCTAGCATCCGGTGTAACAGTAACTTGAGCACACCACAGTCTGATAGAAGGGGAGCGAAAGCAAGCCATTCAATCCCTTACCCTGACCATTTTACTGGGCTTCTATTTTACATTCCTGCAGGCCCTAGAGTACTACGAAGCCCCATTTACCATCGCTGATGGGGTCTATGGGTCTACTTTCTTCGTTGCCACAGGCTTCCACGGGCTTCACGTAATCATTGGCTCTTCTTTCCTTGCTGTTTGTTTGGTACGACAAGTCCTCTACCATTTCACCTCAAACCACCACTTTGGCTTTGAAGCCGCCGCCTGATACTGGCACTTCGTCGACGTAGTCTGACTCTTCCTCTACGTCTCCATCTATTGATGAGGATCTTACCTTCCTAGTATAAAAGACAGTACAAGTGGCTTCCAACCATTTAATCTTGGTTAAAACCCAAGGGAAGGTAATGAGTTTGATCATAACCATTATGCTAATCGCCTCCGCCCTCTCCCTAGTGCTCATTTTTGTTTCCTTCTGGCTCCCCCTAATGTCCCCCGATGCGGAAAAGCTTTCCCCCTACGAGTGCGGGTTCGACCCCCTTGGGTCCGCCCGCCTTCCTTTTTCCCTTCGATTCTTCTTGGTTGCTATCCTCTTCCTCCTCTTCGACCTAGAAATTGCGCTCCTTCTCCCCCTTCCCTGGGCCAGTCAACTTCCCAACCCAGTCCTAACCGTGTCCTGGGCAGCCTTAGTCCTAGCGATCCTCACACTTGGACTAGTTTATGAGTGACTCCAGGGGGGCCTAGAGTGGGCTGAATAGGGGGTTAGTCTAACTTAAGACTTCCGATTTCGGCTCAGGCAATTTTGGTTAAAATCCAAAACCCCCTTATGACCCCTGTCCACTTTAGTTTCACCGCAGCATTTCTTCTCGGCCTAATGGGCCTGGCTTTCCACCGCACCCACCTGCTCTCAGCACTGCTTTGCCTAGAAGGCATGATGCTATCCCTATTTGTTGCTCTTTCTCTCTGAACCCTTCAGACCGAAGTTACCAACTTCTCAACCGCCCCTATGATTATGCTAGCCTTCTCAGCCTGCGAAGCCAGCACAGGCTTGGCCCTCCTAGTAGCGGCTGCTCGGACCCATGGCACTGACCAGCTCCAGAACCTAAACCTCCTCCAATGCTAAAAGTTTTAATTCCAACACTCATACTGTTCCCCACCATCTGATTGTCACCCAAGAAATGGCTTTGATCCTCGGCCCTCGCCCACAGCCTTATTATCTCCTGCCTCAGCCTCTCCTGGGTAACGCGGACTTCGGAGGTTGGGTGAGCTTTCTCCAACACCTATACGGGTGTTGACCCCCTCTCCGCCCCGCTTCTAGTGCTGTCCTGCTGGTGCTACCCCCTAATAATCCTAGCGAGCCAAAACCATACGCGGGGAGAACCTACCTCCCGGCAACGGGCCTACCTTTCTCTTCTTACCTCCCTTCAGGCCTTCCTCATTCTGGCTTTCGGCGCCACCGAGGTCATCATGTTTTATGTAATGTTTGAGGCCACACTTGTGCCCACCCTAATTATCATCACCCGCTGAGGGAATCAGGCAGAGCGCCTCAACGCCGGGACCTACTTCCTTTTTTATACTTTGGCGGGGTCTCTTCCCCTCCTGGTCGCCCTCCTCGCAATGCAAGCATCTACCGGAACCCTTTCAATACTAACCCTTAACTTCCTTACCCCTTTCGCCCTCTCCTCATGAGGGGATAAGCTTTGATGGGCCGCCTGTCTCCTGGCCTTCCTGGTCAAGATGCCCCTCTACGGCGTCCACCTCTGGCTCCCTAAAGCTCATGTAGAAGCCCCTATTGCAGGCTCCATGGTCCTAGCAGCTGTCCTGCTTAAGCTAGGGGGCTACGGCATGATCCGAATAACCTCCGTCCTAGACCCCCTAACCAAGGAAATGGCCTACCCCTTTATCGTCCTGGCCCTCTGGGGTATCATCATGACCGGATCTATTTGCCTGCGACAAACGGACCTTAAGTCCCTAATCGCCTACTCTTCCGTCAGCCATATGGGCATGGTTGCGGGAGGAATCCTGATTCAAACACCCTGAGGACTGACCGGTGCTATCATTCTTATGATCGCCCATGGACTGGTCTCCTCAGCCCTCTTTTGCCTTGCTAACACGGCCTATGAACGAACTCACAGCCGGACGATAATCTTGGCCCGAGGACTCCAAGTACTCTTTCCTCTCACAGCCACTTGATGGTTCATCGCTAATCTAGCCAACCTAGCTTTACCGCCCCTCCCTAACCTCATGGGGGAAATTATGATCATTACTACTCTCTTCAATTGGTCTCCTTGAACACTAGCCCTGACGGGGGTTGGCACTCTTATTACCGCGGGTTACTCCCTCTACATATTCTTAATAACTCAACGAGGCCCAGTCCCCTCCCACATCTTAGGGCTCACCCCCTACCACACCCGAGAGCATCTTCTCATCCTACTCCACCTCATTCCTGTCCTCCTTCTAGTACTTAAGCCAGAGCTTATGTGAGGCTGACACTTCTGCAGGTATAGTTTAATCAAAACGCTGGATTGTGATTCCAGAAACAGGGGTTAAACCCCTCTTACCCGCCGAGAGAGGCCTGTGGCACTAGAGACTGCTAATCCCTACCCCCGCAGTTAGATTCTGCGGCTCACTCGGCCCCTGAAGGATAACAGTCATCCGTTGGTCTTAGGAACCAAAAACTCTTGGTGCAAATCCAAGCAGCGGCTATGCAGGCCCCCCTAGTCTTCACTTCTTCCCTTCTACTTGTCTTCTTGATCTTATCTTTCCCACTCTTAACCACCCTCTCCCCCGCCCCCAAACCCCACCAGTGGGCAACCACCCACGTTAAAACCGCGGTAAGCACGGCCTTCCTGGTCAGCCTGGTTCCACTGTTTATTTTCTTGGACCAGGGAGTAGAAACTATCTCCACCACCCTCTACTGAATAAATACGGCTACCTTCAACGTAAATATCAGCTTCAAGTTTGACATCTACTCAGTAACCTTCCTTCCCATTGCCCTCTACGTTACCTGGTCTATTCTGGAGTTTGCTTCCTGGTATATACATGCAGACCCCAACATGCCCCGATTCTTTAAGTACCTCCTAGTTTTCCTTATCGCCATGCTTGTCCTAGTTACAGCCAATAATATGTTTCAGCTCTTTATTGGCTGAGAGGGGGTTGGCATTATGTCGTTCCTTTTAATCGGCTGATGGCACGGCCGGGCGGATGCCAACACTGCCGCCCTACAGGCCGTTCTATACAACCGAGTCGGCGATATCGGCCTGATTATGACTATGGCCTGGCTTGCTATAAACTTGAACTCCTGAGAGTTCCAGCAAGTGTTTGCCCTGTCTAATAACAATGATATAACCCTCCCGCTTATCGGGCTAATCATCGCCGCTACCGGTAAATCCGCCCAATTTGGCCTCCACCCATGGCTCCCCTCCGCCATGGAGGGCCCCACACCAGTCTCTGCCCTCCTGCACTCCAGCACTATGGTTGTGGCCGGTATTTTTCTTCTTATTCGCCTCCACCCCCTTACCCAGCACAACCAACTCGCCCTGACCATTTGCCTATGCCTGGGAGCCCTAACCACCCTGTTTACAGCCACCTGCGCTCTTACCCAAAATGATATTAAGAAAATTGTTGCCTTTTCAACCTCAAGCCAACTAGGCCTGATGATGGTCACTATCGGACTTAACCAACCCCAGCTTGCCTTCCTCCACATCTGCACCCACGCCTTCTTTAAGGCCATGCTTTTCTTATGCTCCGGCTCTGTAATCCACAGCCTGTACGACGAGCAAGATATCCGCAAGATGGGCGGCCTCCACAACCTTGCCCCCTTTACCTCTACCTGTTTGACCCTAGGCAGCCTAGCCCTGACCGGCACCCCCTTCCTGGACGGGTTCTTTTCAAAGGACGCAATTATCGAAGCCCTGAATACCTCCTACCTTAACGCCTGAGCCCTAGTTCTCACCCTTCTCGCCACCTCTTTTACCGCCGTTTATAGCCTCCGCGTGGTCTTTTTTGTCACCATGGGGACCCCTCGATTCTTACCCCTCTCCCCCATTAACGAAAACGACCCTGCCGTAATTGCCCCTATCAAGCGATTGGCCTGAGGCAGCATTGTAGCCGGACTTCTGCTGACTTCTAACCTTCTTCCAGATAAGACCCCCGTCATGACTATGCCACCCCTCCTGAAACTTGCCGCCCTCCTTGTGACAATCCTAGGCCTCCTAACTGCCTTAGAACTGGCCGGCCTAACATCTAAGCAATTTAAGGTTACCCCCTCCATCAAGCTTCATAACTTCTCCAACCTTCTGGGATACTTCCCTGCAATTATCCACCGATCCCTGCCTAAAACCGGACTTGTCCTCGGCCAGAAAGTGGCCAACCAGATGGTTGACCAGGCTTGATTTGAGGCAGCCGGACCAAAGGGCCTCGGGGCCTCTCAAATGAAAATGTCCATCGCCATCAGCGACTCCCAACGTGGCATTATTAAGACCTACCTAATGATCTTCCTTATGACCGCGACTCTTGGCGTCGTCCTGGCCATGGCCTAAACTGCCCGGAGGGTGCCCCGACTTAACCCCCGCGTCAGCTCCAGTACTACAAACAGGGTTACTAGCAGCACTCAGACGCATACGGCCATCATGATTCCCCCCGAGGAATAGAGCGCCGCCACTCCCCCTAGGTCCCCCCGAACCACCATAAGCTCCTTACAACTACTTAACAGCCCCGAACAAGGGTCATATCAATTGGACCCCACCCAAACCCCCGCCCCTCCGACCAGGATTAGGTACATCACCATGTGCTCGAATACCGAGGCATCCCCCCAACTTTCTGGATAAGCATCAGCTGCCAGAGCAGCTGAATATCCAAAAACTACCAACATTCCCCCCAGGTAAATCAGGAACAGCACCAGCGCCAAGAAGGAACTCCCGGACATTGCCAGCAATGCGCACCCCACCCCGGAAGACACCACCAAACCAAAAGCGGCAAAATACGGGGCGGGATTAGCCGCCACGGCCACCAGCCCCAGAATGAAACAGATGGATCAACCTAAAATGAAATATGACATAGTTTCTACCCGGGTTTTAACCAGGACCAATGACTTGAAAAACCAACGTTGTATTCAACTACAGAAACCCTAATGGCAAGCCTACGGAAAACCCACCCCCTTCTGAAAATTGCTAACGACGCAGTAGTAGACCTCCCAGCACCCTCAAACATCTCGGTGTGATGAAACTTCGGTTCGCTTCTTGGACTATGCTTGGCTGCACAAATCCTGACAGGGTTGTTCCTAGCCATGCACTACACATCCGATATTGCCACCGCCTTCTCTTCCGTTGCCCACATTTGCCGAGATGTCAACTACGGCTGACTTATCCGTAACATGCACGCCAACGGAGCATCCTTCTTCTTCATCTGCATCTATGCCCACATCGCCCGGGGCCTTTATTATGGCTCATACCTGTACAAGGAAACCTGAAACGTAGGTGTAGTTCTTCTCCTCCTGGTTATAATAACCGCCTTTGTGGGCTACGTCCTTCCCTGGGGACAAATGTCTTTCTGAGGGGCTACCGTCATCACCAACCTTCTCTCAGCCGTGCCTTACGTCGGGGACGTGCTAGTCCAATGAATTTGAGGAGGCTTCTCGGTTGATAACGCCACCCTTACTCGGTTTTTCGCCTTCCATTTCCTGTTCCCCTTCGTAATTGCCGGAGCCACTATCCTCCACCTCCTTTTCCTCCATGAAACCGGGTCTAACAACCCTGCCGGCCTGAACTCGGATGCAGACAAGATCTCTTTCCACCCATACTTCTCCTATAAAGACCTTCTGGGCTTCGTGGTCATGCTCTTGGCCCTCACCTCCCTGGCCCTCTTCTCACCGAACCTCCTAGGAGACCCGGACAATTTTACCCCCGCCAACCCCCTAGTCACTCCCCCCCACATCAAGCCTGAGTGATACTTCCTCTTCGCATACGCCATTCTTCGTTCTATCCCCAATAAGCTGGGAGGAGTCCTAGCCCTTCTCTTTTCTATCCTCGTCCTCATAGTGGTACCCATTCTTCACACCTCCAAGCAGCGAGGCCTGACCTTCCGACCTCTCACCCAGTTTCTCTTCTGGGTGCTGGTCGCAGACGTCATGATCCTCACCTGAATCGGGGGCATGCCAGTTGAATACCCATTCGTTATCATCGGCCAAGTCGCCTCGGTTCTCTACTTCTCGCTCTTCCTAGTTTTCGCCCCCTTAGCCGGCTGGGTAGAAAACAAGGCTCTAAACTGAAGCTGCCCCAGTAGCTTAACGCAAAGCGCCGGTCTTGTAATCCGGAGAAGGAGGTTAAACTCCCCCCTGAGGCCCAAAGGAGAGAGATTCAAACTCCCACCACTAGCACCCAAAGCTAGAATTCTTCATTAAACTATCCTCTGCCTAAGTATATTATGCATTATTATACATATATTATGGTGTTAATACATCTTATGTATTATAGTACATATATATATGCTCTTAATACATATTATGCATAATATGTCATTTCTATGCGCTTAATAAAAAAGTGGACTTTTTACCGTCATATTCAGCTCAATAAAACTTGAAAATTTACCAAGTATGAATCTGAGAGCAAATATGTAAAAGTCAGAAAAAATTGGAGAAGTCCCCACAAGACAGTAAAAAAAAGAAGGGTTACATAGACATAAACCTAAGACTCCTATAACTCGGAGTAGTAATGGGCAATAGATTAATCCCCTCAACTGCCCGTCAACACTTTCCTCGCATGACCCAACCAATATTGCTCCTCACTTACTTAATGTAGTAAGAGACCACCAACCAGTATACTTAATTGCATATCATGAATGATAGAATCAGGGACAACTATTGTGGGGGTTTCACCTAGTGCACTATTACTGGCATCTGGTTCCTATTTCAGGGCCATCTGGTTTATATTACTCCTCCCACCTTGATTTGGCCTGACATAAGTTAATGGTGGCGTACTATCGACTCGTTACCCACCAAGCCTAGCATTCTTTTATATGCATCTGGTTCTTTTTTTTCGGCTTACTTTCACTTGGCATTTGACGGGGTCCTTCCTAACGCCATCGTTCAAGGTTGAACATTTCCTTGATTGGAGTGATAAATGTTCAATACTTCAATAGCATTTATAGAAGCATTGCACAACTGTTATCATGAGCATATAATAGTAGAGTATTCCCCTAAAACTCCAACCTATACGTGCCCCCCCTCTTCTTTCCAAGAAAAGCTTCGCGCGCGTCAAACCCCCCTACCCCCTACGCCGGGAGAGTCTTATTATTCCTGTCAAACCCCGAAAGCAGGTAAGACTCGACTGGCGCGTTCAACGAGTTGTGGTGTGTGTTGCTATTCATAGTGTTGCTGTTCGTGACGCCATTTTACA